TTATCACCTGTGTCTACTATTTAGGCAGAATGCCGTCGCCTATTGTCACTAAGAAACTGAAAGAGAAAGAAACCTCAGAAACGGAAGAAGGGGGAGAAAGAAAGGAAGAAAGCGATGTAGAAACAACTTCCGAAACGAAGGAGACTAAACAGGAACAAGAGGGATCCACCGAAGAAAACCCTTCCCTTTGTTCGGAAGAAAAGGAGGATCTGGACAAAATAGATGAAACGGAAGAGATCCGAGTGAATGGAAAGGAAAAAACAAAGGATGAATTTCACTTTCAAGAGGCACGCTATCAAGATAGCCCAGTTTACGAAGATTCTGATCTGGAGACCCATCAAGAGAATTGGGAATTGGGAAGACTGAAAGAAGAAAAAAAGAAAAGAATGAATAAAAAGATTGATACATAAGAAAAATACAAGAATAGATAAGATGAGATTCGTCCACCTCCCATATATTTTATCCCTTCGCCCATAAATAAACTTGCAACACCAACCCCATTTAGAATTCCATCAATTATATATTTATCAAAAAACTGAGTTAGCTCGGCTAACCCTCTTATACTCATGGTGAAAATCCCAATATAAAAAATATCTATATAACCACGATTATATGACCAATTGTATATCACACCTTTTATTTTGTCCAGAATAATTCTTTTAGGACATCTTTTGAAAAAGAAATTAATTAAGCCCAAATTTTTGAAAGATGAATAAATAGATCCATAAAAAATAGATGCTATCAATAGTCCGAAAAAAGCTATACTTACTGAAAAAAAAGCATTTGACAAAAATCCATACCAATCCTCAGAAGAATTCAAATTTGGATTAAAAAGGGTTGTCGATGGAGTTAACCATTTCGATAATAGATCCAAATCTATTACTCTGCCGTTAAAAGAAATTCCTATTGATCCAATGAACAAAGTAAATAGTACTAATACAAGTAGAGGAAATAACATAGTATTGCTCGATTCGTGAGGATACATATAAGTGTACCTATTTCTAAAGTCAGTACTAAAGTCTCGTATCTTACTTCTTACATTCTTGTCAATTTTCGATATATCTTTTGAAAAAAAACAAACCTTATTCTTATTCATTTTTGAAAAAAAGAAATTCCTATTGACTTTCTTAAGTGTCCCTTTTCCCCATAGAGATATTGAATAAAACGAGCTATTTTTTGTACTACTAAGACTACTATAATATTGAAAATGAATGCGCAAATACCCATCAAAGGTAAGTAAGTACATCCGAAACATATAAAATGCGGTTAATCCTGTTGTGAACCAAGCTATTAGTGCGAAAATTGGTGAGTACAACCAACTATCGTGAAGAATTTCATCTTTGGACCAAAAACAAGCAAGAGGCGGAATACCACAAAGAGAAAGTGTACCTAAAAAAAAAGTAGTTTTTGTAATTGGAACATATTTTGTTAAACCTCCCATAAGAACCATATTCTGACTTTTCTCTGGTGAATATCCAACAATAGGTTCCATTGAATGAATAATGGATCCGGATCCCAAAAACAATAAAGCTTTAGAATAGGCATGGGTGATCAAATGGAATAAAGCAGCTCGATAAGAACCTATACCTAGAGCTAACATAATATAACCCAATTGAGACATTGTAGAATAAGCTAAACTTCTTTTAATGTCTCTTTGGGCAAGAGCCAAAGTAGCTCCTAAAAGTACTGTTATTATACCTACTAAACAAATGAGATTCATTATGTAAGGTATAACTATGAAAAGAGGAAGAAGCCGAGCTACAAGAAAAATTCCTGCTGCTACCATAGTAGCAGCGTGTATAAGAGCCGAAATAGGAGTGGGGCCTTCCATGGCATCAGGTAACCATACGTGAAGGGGGAATTGTGCGGATTTAGCAACTGCACCAACAAATAAGAAAAAGGCACATAAAGTAGCAAATAAAGAATTGACCCCATTATTATGGATCAAGGTATTCACTATTTGAAACAAATCCCGAAATTCGAAACTACCAGTTATCCAATAAAATCCTAAGGTTCCTAATAATAAGCCAAAATCCCCTATACGATTAGTTACAAAAGCTTTTTGACAAGCACTTGCTGCAACGGGTCGTGTGAACCAAAAACCTATCAATAAATACGAACACATTCCCACTAGTTCCCAAAAAATATAAATTTGTATCAAATTGGAACTCGTAACTAATCCCAACATTGAAGCATTGGAAAAACTCATATAAGCAAAAAATCTCAAATATCCTTGGTCGTGAGACATATAATTGTCACTATAAATAAAAACCATGATTCCAACAGTAGTAATTAGTATTGACATAATAGAAGTAAGTGGATCGATCAAGTGTCCGAACTCTAATAAAAAATCATTATTGATGGTCCAAGACCATAGATATTGATAGGTCAAACTTCCATTTATTTGCTGAATAGACAGATTGGCCGAAAACCACATAGATATACTTAGTAGTAAAACACTTGGGAAAGCCCACATACGACGAAGATCTTTTGTTGATGTCGGAATAAGTAGAAGTCCAAATCCTATTGACATAGTAACTGGGAGCGGAAAAAGGGGTATTATCCATGCATATTTATATGTATATTCCATAAGAAAACCAATTGTTCTTTTTTTCTTATAATTGTTTCCGATTCACCAATTCTGATCTCTTTCAAAAAGAACAAAACAATAAGAAAAAAAAAAAAAGATATGAAAAAGATCAAATAAAAATATTGGAATTCTGACTTTTTGTTTTATCAAATATTTTAAATAAAAGTTGCAATGGGTTGGTCAAATAATTAGTCAAGTTTATTACTTAAAAAAAGAAAGATATTTATTAAATAATATGACATCATATGAGATTTTGAATAATTGGATTTTCCCTTTACATTACATTCTAATTATGGAAAATGTAAAATTATACAATTTCATTTATCGATATTTTATATATCTATTTTTGCATATATATATATTTATATATTTCTTATATTACTTATATTACAGTTCAGTTACAGATTTCTTTATCTCTTTCAATTTTTATATTTTTTCCTTCTTTTTTTTTTTTTAGTTTCATTTATTGATATTCTAACTTAGAATTAGAACCCTCCCTTCACTTTCTATTTTTTTTTTTTAGACTTCATTTTCAACTTCTATCTTATACACATATATAAGATAATTCTAATACTAAATTCTAAGACTACTATTTATATTTCTTATTACTTTTTTATTTTGTATAATTTTTCTTTATAATCTTTATCTTTATATATTTTTATACTTGAATATATGAATATATATATATTCATACTATATTATTCTAGTATATACTCTAGTATATACTAGAATAACTATTCACTTAGTATTTACTTTAATATTTTACTAATTTCTCTATTTAGAGAAATATTTTATATTACTATTCTTACTATTTCATATGAATAATGAATATTTGTAATATTCTATATTGTATATATTGTTTTGTATATTATATATTAATATATTGAATTATCTAATTCTTATAGATATTAAATATTAATATGAAATTATTAATATTTTAAAATTACATTTTTTTTGTATATTCTTTTTGTATATATTCCTTTCTAAAACAATAGAATAATAGAATATCAATACGTATGTATTTATTACATTATGCAAATATCAGAATGAAGATAGAAAATTGAAATCTATTTGTCTATTAAAATAGAATCGTTTTAGAATATTTTTCTTTTATTCTTTTTTTTTTCTATTTGTATGTTCTGATATTATTGAGGTAAATTTATGGAATAAGTATAGATAATGACTAAGAAAGAGTAATTGATTTTGAACAATATATGTCTTTCACATACAACGATAAAAATGAGTCACCTACCTTTTGAATGGCAGTTCCAAAAAAGCGTACTTCTATGTCAAAAAAGCATATTCGTAGAAATCTTTGGAGAAAAAAAGGCTCTTTAATGGCAGTAAAAGCTTTTTCTTTAGCTAAATCTGTTTCCACCGGACAGTCAAAAAGTTTTTTTGTGCGACAAAAAAAAGTCTTGGAAAAATCTTAATTTACATGTCTCAAAGAACTTCCAATTTTCCATTTTTGATTTGGAAGTCAAATGATTCAAATTTACTAATGTATTGTGTATATTGCGTATTGTATTTGTATTTCATTTATCCAGATTAGTTAGAGCTAGGTAATTTTAAAAATAAGAATCTTTCTGTCTACTGGATTCAAAGTACTCAAGTATTGTATTTTTTTTATTATCATTTTTTTATATTTTGTATAGTCTTTATATATTTCTATTATGTTCTATTCTATTTTAGAATTCTATTTATTGAAATTTCTATTGGTTGATATTGAATTCGTGAGATGGTTTTTTCTTTCCTATGAATTTTTCTATTTTGAAAAGCACAATTATGATAGACAACGAAGAATCTGAATATTTCATTATACTTTATACTAAGGTGTTGGGTCTCGAAATTGTTAGAAAAAATTATGGATTTGATACCTCAACTGAGAACAAAACTATTGAGTTCTGACTGTTCTGGATAAACAAAAGCTAGGTTTCTAGTACGGAAAAGTTGATTATGAAAACTGAACTTACGAAGATACTAATTCAGTATTATTGATATTGAACATTTCCATATGCATTTCCATTCATATGGAAATGCATCTTTCTTCATTGTTTACTAAACTCTATGGAATATCGACAATTCCACATGAATTTCCTATGATTCTTTAAGGCAAGCCGCCATGGTGAAATTGGTAGACACGCTGCTCTTAGGAAGCAGTGCTAGAGCATCTCGGTTCGAGTCCGAGTGGCGGCATAAATAATAGACTAATTCATATTATAGACACAATAGATCTAATAGAATATTAGAATATAATTCTATTAGATTTAATCCCCGATTTCAATTATTTAATAGGGACCCTTTTTTATGATATTTGCGACCTTAGAACATATATTAACTCATATTTCCTTTTCGATCATATCAATTGTGATTATGATTCATTTGATGAACTTATTAGTCTACGAAATCGAAGGATTACGTAATTCGTCAGAAAAAGGGATGATAGCTACTTTTTTCTCTATAACAGGGTTTTTAGTTATTCGTTGGATTTCTTCGGGACATTTTCCCTTAAGTAATTTATACGAATCATTAATCTTCCTTTCATGGAGTTTATCCATTATTCATATGATTCCGTATCTTGGGAATCCTAAAAATGATTTAAGCGCAATAACTGCACCAAGTGCCATTTTTACCCAAGGTTTCGCCACGTCAGGTCTTTCAACTGGAATGCATCAATCCGCAATATTAGTACCTGCTCTACAATCTCAGTGGTTAATGATGCATGTCAGTATGATGCTATTGAGCTATGCAGCTCTTTTATGCGGATCGTTATTATCAGTTGCTCTTATAGTGATTACATTTCGAAAAAACATCGATTTTTTTTTTAGAAACAATAATTTTTTAAGTTTAAGGAAGTCGTTTTTCTTTGGTGAGATGGAATATTTGAACGAAAAAGTAAGTGTATTAAAAAAGACTTCTTTTCTCTCATTTCAAAATTTTTACAAATATCAATTAATTCAGCGTTTGGATTATTGGAGTTATCGTGTCATTAGTTTAGGGTTTACCTTTTTAACCATAGGTATTCTTTCTGGAGCAGTATGGGCTAATGAAGCATGGGGTTCTTATTGGAATTGGGACCCTAAGGAAACTTGGGCATTTATTACTTGGACCATATTTGCAATTTATTTACATACTAGAACAAATCCAAAATTGCAAGACCAAGGCACGAATTCGGCATTTGTGGCTTCTATAGGATTTCTCCTAATTTGGATATGCTATTTTGGGATCAATCTATTAGGAATCGGGTTCCATAGTTATGGTTCATTCCAATTAATATCTAATTAAATAAACTACATGAAGAATACATAAAAACATCATCTGATACACAATGAAAATTTATGCGAGTTTTTGAAAACCGTTTGAATGGAGGAATTATTCAAATGGTTCTCAAAAACTCTAGATGTATCTCATTACAATTCTAATTCACTTTTCATTGTACAACGAAGAATCGTGAAAATAGGAAAGTCAAAGAATTCTAAGACTTTCTTTCCAATTAATGAAAATTAATTATTATTGAATCTATAAAAAGAATTTAGATAGTAGAACTTGTATCTTGTCAACCGATAACGGGAGAACGAAATCAGGATAAATACCAATTCCTATTACAGGTAGAAAGATACAGATCGAAACAAATAATTCTCGTGGTCCAGAATCAAAAAAATTCGAGTTTGTAATATTGAATAGCTTGTATCCATAGAAAATCTGACGTAACATAGATAATAAAAAAATAGGAGTTAATATCATTCCAATTGCCATTACAAAAGTAATTAACATTTTTGGCATGAAAGGATATTTTGGGCTGGTAATTATTCCAAAAAAGACTAAGAATTCTGCAACAAAACCACTCATTCCTGGCAATGCAAGAGAAGCCATCGAGAAACTACTAAACATGGTAAATATTTTTGGCATTGGGATAGATATCCCCCCCATCTCTTCGAGATAAACAAAACGTATTCTATCACAACTCGTTCCCGCTAAGAAAAAAAGTGCAGCACCAATCAATCCATGAGAGAGTATTTGTAAAATGGCTCCATTGAGTCCCATGCCAGTTAGAGAACCAATTCCTAGAATTATGAAACCCATGTGAGATACAGAAGAATAGGCAATACGTTTTTTTAAATTGCGTTGACCGAGAGAGGTTGAAGCTGCATAAATGATTTGTATTATTCCTAATATCACCAACCAGGGAGAGAATCTAGAATGAGCGTTAGCTAATAATTCCATATTGATCCGAATCAATCCATATGCTCCCATTTTTAATAAGATTCCAGCTAAAAGCATACATGTACTGTAATGTGCTTCCCCGTGGGTATCTGGTAACCATGTATGTAGGGGTATCATCGGCGATTTAACAGCATAAGCAATAAGAAAACAAAAATAGAGTATTATTTCCAATGCTGCAGGATACGATTGATTAGCTAATTTTTCTAAATCTAATGTTGGTTCATTGGAACCATATAAACCCATACCTAAAACTCCTATTAAGAGAAAAATGGAACCTCCTGCAGTGCACAAAATAAACTTTGTAGCCGAGTACAGGCGTTTTTTTCCTCCCCACATGGATAAAAGTAAGTAAACAGGAATTAATTCTAATTCCCACATGATGAAGAAAAGTAAAAGGTCTCTAGAAGAAAATGATCCTATTTGGCCACTATACATTGCTAACATCAAGAAATAGAAAAATCGCGGATTTCGAGTAACTGGCCAAGCTGCTAAAGTAGCTAAAGTAGTGATAAATCCTGTCAGTAAAATGGGTCCTATGGAAAGTCCATCGGTTCCCAGTCTCCAGTGAAAATCAAAAATATTGATCCATTTAGAATCCTCCTTCAATTGGGTTAAGGGATCGTCCAATTGGAAATGATAACAAAATACATAGGTCATTAGAAGGAGCTCTAGGATACATATACATAGAGTATACCACCTATACACCTTATTTCCCCTATGAGGGAAAAAGACAATTGAAGAACCCGCGAATATGGGCAAAACAAGAAGTATTGTTAACCAAGGAAAAGAACTCGTGATAAAGACAAGATAAATTTTGACGAGAAACCCCCGTGCTCGGGAGAAGAATAATAGATTTTCTTTTCTCGAGTACGGGCTTTGGTCGGTAAAGAGGAATCAAATGATTCAAGTGGAGTTTTTTGTCACATATCAATAAGAAAGACCCATGCTGCGAGTTGTTTCATGCCATAAATAAACACGGACACTCAAAAAATCCGTTGGACAAGCGGATTCGCATCTCTTACAACCTACACAATCCTCGGTTCTTGGCGCAGAAGCAATTTGCTTAGCTTTACATCCGTCCCAAGGTATCATTTCCAATACATCCGTGGGGCAAGCTCGAACACATTGGGTACACCCTATACATGTATCATAAATCTTTACTGAATGTGACATTGGGTCTATAAATTCCAGTTTTGAACACAAAAGATTTTCGATCTGGTAAAATAAAATTTGAAAATGAAATAAATCATATATTTTCTATTGTAGACACCAGACGAATCAATGATTTATCAAAATTTGAAGAATCAATGGATTTTAAAATCTGTTTATGAGAAAGGGCCAAGATACTTTGATTTCCGTTTCAATAACCAGGAGTTGTACATACGAATTCAATTCATGTTAATTTTACTATATTTTTCTATTAATATGAAGATCTTAATTCTTATTGAATTTATAGAATTTATCTATTTTTGTCTTAATTCAATTCGATTTCCTAGAATGAAAAATTTAAATTGATAATTTAATATAATTCTAGGAATCCTAAGTAATCCTATTCATATAGAAAATCTGAATTCTATCAAATCAAATAGAAATAATCTAAAATAGTCTAATTCTAACTAATTATAATTTAGAATAGAATATTAATTCATATATATTGATAGAATGTACTAATATATATATATTAAATCTTATACTTATATTAAAATTCTATTAAATATAGAAATATAATTGAAGATATGATGATATATTATATATAAGATTCATACTAGATAGAATATGTTAGTTATTAGGTTAGTGATAGAATAGGTTAGTAGCTCTAGATCATACATCTATATGAAAAAAGAGAAGAAAGAAAATAAGAATAGAATATTCTATTCTATTGAATTCTTATTGCATTCTAATTGTATTAGATTTATTGGATTCGATTTTTATTTTAGATTCTATTTAGAATATTATAAAAGTCTTATGTTTTGATTTCTATGTGAAAATAGAAAAATTATAATTAATTATTCAACAAATTCGATTGATTGATACGAGTTGATTTTCTGTTACGATGTATAGACGAAACAATAGCTAGCCCAATAGCTGCTTCAGCAGCTGCAATGGCTATAACAAAGATTGAGAAAATTTCTCCTTTTAATTGCCGACTATCAAATATATCGGAAAATGTGACGAGATTCATATTCACCGAATTCAGTATAAGCTCAAGACACATAAGTGCTCTAACCATGCTTCGGCTTGTGATCAGTCCATAGATACCGATAGAAAATAAATAAACACTCAGAAAAAGTACATGCTCTAACATCATTGATAAATTCCCCATCAATCGCGATTCATTTCAATATGAACAAAAATTCAAATTAAACTGATTCAGCTGACTAGAATAGAAGAATTACAGAACAAAAGAAGATATTCACAGTAGATTGAAATAAAATAGATTAAATCCATTTTCATTCTTTCATTCTCAAAATAGAAGTTATTATTTCTTATTAGATTATTGACGAGCCATAGTAATTGCACCTATCAAGGAAACTAAAAGAATTATAGAAATGAGTTCAAAAGGAAGATAAAAATCTGTGGATAAATGAATCCCAATTTGTTGAACGTTACTTATTAAGTCCTGTTCTATAATCTGATTTGATCTTGTAGTCCGAAAAATTCCGGACCATGACGTATCTGGGATAGTAGTCATTAATGAAAAAAAAAATACTTGTACAAACCAGTGAGGTGATTCTATCTCCAATGGTCCACAAATAGGAATTATTGGAATATTCTGAACTGTTCATGAACATCACAGCAAATATGATTAATACATTTATGGCTCCCACATAAATAAGGAACTGTGCGGCAGCTACAAAATATGAATTCAATGAAATATAGAATAAGGATATACAAATAAGAACCAATCCCAATGAAAAGGCAGAATCAATGGGATTGGTAAGTAATACTACTCCCAGACCTCCTAATATAAGAACTGATCCCAGAAATACTACAAGAATATCATGTATTGGTCCAGGTAAATCCATTATGAAAGAAAAGATAAATAAAGAAGTAAAAATATTTCATGACTTACTAAGGGGCCAGGAAAGGAACTCTTTTTTTTATATGATACTTTTCTAATTGAATGAAAAAAAAAAAAGGAATATCATTAGATAGATAAAAGAGATAGATAAAAGAAAGTTATTTGGCTAATCCTACTTTATTCCAAACCAAATCTTAGTAATTGGTAATCGTTCTTGAACCAAGGGCTTTTTATTTTTTCATTTGAGTTGTTGAATCCATAACTATAACTGCTTGAATTGTGTAATCTTCAATTATTGACATTGGTAACCGACCCAAAGAAATTTGATTATAATTCAATTCGTGACGATCATAAGTGGAAAGTTCATATTCTTCAGTCATCGATAAACAGTTTGTTGGACAATACTCGACACAGTTACCGCAAAATATACAGACCCCAAAATCAATACTATAATGAAGCAATTGTTTTTTCTTAATATCTTTTTCAAATTTCCAATCAACAATGGGAAGGTCTATGGGACATACACGAACACATACTTCACAAGCAATACATTTATCAAATTCAAAGTGGATTCGACCACGAAAACGCTCTGATGTGATTGATTTTTCATAAGGATATTGAATAGTTACAGGTAAACGATTTGTATGGGATAAGGTAATTATGAAACTTTGTCCAATGTACCTTGCAGCTCGTATTGTTTGTTTGCCATAATTCATGAACCCAGTAACCATAGGGAACATATTATAGATATCCATGAATAAAATTTATGTTTCTTTCTCTTGGTTGAGAGAAGTTATGAATCTAGAATATCATTATTTTTTTCTCTTAATTTCTTCTTTTTATTTATAGTTTATAGTGAAACAAGTTGAGAAGAAGTTGTCAATAATAGATTACCTAGAGAAATAGGTAAAAGAAATTTCCATCCAAGATTTAATAACTGATCCATTCTCATCCTAGGTAAAGTCCATCTTGTTGTGATAGGAATGAACAGAAACAAATAAGCTTTAGCTAATGTAATAAAGATACCAATTGCTATTACAAAGACTCTAAATATTTTATTTATTCCAAAAAGTTCAGTAAGAGATATGTACGGAAAAGAAAAATTCCACCCACCTAGGTAAAGAACTGTTACAAATAATGAAGAGACTAATAGATTTAGGTAAGAAGCAAGATAAAATAACCCGTATTTTATACCTGAATATTCGGTTTGATAACCTGCTACTAATTCCTCCTCTGCTTCCGGTAAATCAAAGGGTAATCTTTCACATTCTGCTAGAGAAGACATTAGAAAAACTAGAAACCCTATGGGCTGACGCCACAGATTCCATCCCCCAAAACCATATTGGGACTGTGCCTCAATTATATCAACTGTACTTGAACTGTTAGATAATTATAGTCGATGATAACATCACTGCTCCCATCGCTATTCCAAAACCGTACATGAAACCTAAGCTTCATACGGCTCCTCTATGGCCACAAATAAATGTAAGGTAAGGACTGGTTCAGTATTATTTCTCTCCTTGGACCCTAGGTAAATAGAATGGAAAGATACATTGGAGGTTGGAGAGGCCTCAATTCGACCAATAAAATTCTGTCTGCTAGAATAAGAAAAAGCACTTCAGAATTGATCTCATCCCTTATAATGAAAATAATCAAAATTTTTATTTGTTCAGCAATAACTTAATCCTTCAATCAAATACTCGTTATATTTAGAATCATAAATAGAAAGAATTGGGCATTAGTTAATGAATCATGATAAGAAGTCCCATATGCATATGTATGAAGAAACAAAGGAATAAATATTTTCTTATTATTCCCGTTTTATTCTTTTTTATTCTATTATTGTATTGCATTCTATTTGTCTTGTTCCTGTTCTTCTTTCTGAAAACTAAAAAAAAAAAAGGAAATAAAATAAAGGATTAATTCGTTCTTGATAGTCATTTCTTTAATCAGCGAATAGTAGCATACTCTAGATTGGAATCGTGGGGAAGTACTGCTTGATCATTTCTACCAACTTCAAGCCCTTATTATGATTCGTTTTATGCAAAAACCCCCTTTTTTGATACTTTACATTATTTCCATTACTCATCCTTTGCGTACTTTGGTGTTCCTAACTGCCCACTTCTTTTTGATTGATCCCTAGTATAGTAATAAATACAGTTGATCTTTTGCATCCGCTTCAAGATATGACGACTAATCAAATAATCTCAATCTTGGGGTAAACAATTTATGTTTACTTCACTTTCCTTCTTGTACCTAGGGAATGAGATTTTTCTTTTTTTACTGCAAATTGAGGAGCAGTTTTGTTTCACTCATATAACTATCTGGTTTAATTCATCGAACTGAAATGTTGAATAAAACAAATCTTTTTTTATTCTTTTATTTCATATTCATATTTACATATTGAATTCTATTTATATTGTATTGAATTTTTAATTCATTTATTTTCTCTTTTCTAGAAAATAGAGAAAAAAAGTTCATGTTCAAACGAATCGCACGTAGAGATATTGCTAACACACATAGAGTTAATGGTATTTCATAACTAATCGATTGAGCTGCAGCTCGTAGACCGCCTGAAAAGGAATACTTATTATTTGATCCATATCCTGACATAAGAAGACCAATGGGGACAATACTGGAAATGGCAATCCATAAAAAAACACCTATACTGAGATCAGCTAAAACAAGGTGATATCCAAAAGGAATTATTAAATAACTTAGTATAATTGATATAACCCCTATAGAAGGTCCGACCCTAAACAAACGAATATTCCCTCTAGATGGAAGAAGATCCTCCTTCAAAAGTAGTTTGGTCCCATCCGCTAAAGCTTGAAGAATTCCTAATGGGCCGGCATATTCAGGTCCAATACGTTGTTGTATTGCTGCGGATATTTTTCTTTCTAACCACACAATTACTAATACCCCCATTGTGATTCCTAAGACAAGGGTGAAAATGGGGACAAAAATCCATATGAGTCCATAGACTTCTTTTAAGGATTCTAATATAGAAAAAGAATTGATAGTTTGTACTTCTGTCGTATCAATTATCATTTCAACGATCAACTTCTCCCATAATGATATCTATACTACCTAGTATCGTCATGATATCAGCCAATTTCATTCTTTTAACTAGCTGGGGAAGAATTTGCAAATTGATAAAGCCGGGTGGACGAATTTTCCATCTCCAGGGGAAAACGCTACTATCTCCTATTAAATAAATTCCTAATTCTCCTTTTGGGGCCTCTACCCTTACATAAAGTTCTTGTTTTAACAATTCAAAATTGGGTGAGAGTTTTTTAGTAATAAATCTATAGTCAAAATTATTCCATTCGGAATTCTTTGTCCTATGAAAGCGGCGGTTTTCTAAATTCTCATAAGGTCCTCCAGGAATTCCTTCTAGAGCCTGTTGAATGATTTTTATGGATTCTTGCATTTCACCGATTCTTACTAAATAACGAGCTAATGTATCGCCTTCTTTTTGCCATTTGACTTCCCAATCGAATTTATTGTAACACTCATAACGATCAACTTTACGAAGATCCCATTGGATTCCAGAAGCTCGTAACATTGGTCCTGATAAACCCCAATTTATTGTCTCCTCCCCACCAATAATGCCCACTCCTTCAACTCGTTCCAAAAAAATGGGATTTCGCGTAATGAGTTTTTGATACTCAACAACTTCTGTTAAAAAATAATCACAGAAATCAAAACATTTATCTATCCAGCCATAAGGTAAATCCGCAGCTACTCCTCCGATGCGGAAATAATTATGCATCATCCGCATACCTGTGGCGGCTTCGAATAGATCATATATAAATTCCCTCTCTCTGAAAATATAGAAAAAGGGAGTCTGTGCACCGATATCGGCCATAAAAGGGCCAAGCCATAACAAATGGGAGGCTATACGGCTCAGCTCCAACATAATCACTCTGAGATAACTGGCCCTTTTAGGCACTTGAACACTTTCCAATCGTTCTGGTGCATTTACTGTTATTGCTTCTGTGAACATAGTAGCTAAATAATCCCAACGTGTTACATAAGGCAAATATTGTATAATTGTTCGGTTCTCCGCTATTTTTTCCATCCCTCTGTGTAAATAGCCCAATATAGGTTCACAGTCAATAACATCTTCACCATCCAGAGTAACGATCAGCCGAAGAACACCATGCATTGATGGGTGGTGAGGACCCATATTGACTATTATGAAATTTTTTCTTGTAGCCGGTACAGTCATATTTTTTTCCTTAATTCATTATTTCATGAATTTATTAAAATAAAAAATATAATACTAATAAAAAAAGAAAAAATAACTAAGGATAATAATAAGAAAATAATAAGAAATTCAAATGAAATTAACGAGTTTTTGGTTCCCGAATATCTAACTTATTCATTAATTTCTTATAACGCACTTTCTTTTTCTTTGACAAATAAGTCAATAATCGTTGACGTTTTCCCAGAATTCTTCGTAGACCCCTTTGTGATAAAAAATCTCTTTTGTGCAATTCTAAATGTGAAGTAAGTCTTCGTATCTTACTGGTGAAATGGAATACTTGAAATTCAACAGACCCACTATTTTCTTCTTGTGTAATAACTGAGATGAATGAATTTTGGACCATAAATGAAAATTTCTATCTTGATTTTCTGTGAATTTTACCGATCGGGAAAAAGAATAATATTTATTATGCCAGTTATTAGTATACATCAAAATTGGATTTCATTCATATATTACTTTGTTTTTTGTTTATGTGTTTATGTTTTGTATATTTGATTCAAATCAAATATACAAAACATATATGTATTCGCGAAAGAGAACAATTTATTTTTACTTAAAAGGATTCCGCTCCTCCTAGTGAAAATTGATACACTATGAAATCAGCATCATCATCATGTATTAGAATGTTACACAGTGTATATATTTTGACTTTCATCTACCAAATATGTTACAAGATATGTAGGAAATACACTATAATTTTTTTTTTTAATTTTTCATTTAAATTGAATTAATTCTGAATTGTGAATACATATGTATTCTTGACATACTGAAACGACTGCTGTTATTGGTATCAAACCAATAGCGATTCATACAAGCTACATCTTCTAATCGATAATTGGGCCAAAGGAACAATTTGAATTTCATGAAATTTTTTTCATCTGTATTAATATGTTTGTCCTCATTCAAAAATTGACCACAGTTTCTTATTTTGTTGTCATTGCAAAATCTTGGATTTATATCCACAACATTCCAATTCCGAGAATTGAAACAAATTCGAATTCTAAATTCTCTCCGACGTCTGGGAGATAGAATATTTTCAGGAACAAGGAAATCATAATGATTTTTGTCTCCACTCCAAAATATGTTGCTGTGTTGTGCAATGGATTTTTCAAACCCCCCTTTCTCACTATATCTTTTTTTTGTGTATTTTTTATTCGTTTGGTGCTTCTTATTATCGACCAATGAAATATCCATAGTTTGATATATAATATATTTTCCGTCCCTTCTTATAGATAGACAAATTGGTTCAATACTAAATATTCCCTTTCTTATCACTTCTGCAAGAACTAGGTCCTTTTGAATCAGCATTTCATATATATTTATTTCACCTCTTTCAATTGAGGATATAGCAATTTCCTTTGGATTTATCAGTCTAAGTAGAAGACAATATACCCTGATATTTTTAATTATTTTTGGATTAAAGGGATCAGCCCATCTTAATTGAAAAAGTAAATATTTTTTCAAAAAGTAATCTAGTTCCATTTCCTTCTTATTTAGTAGATTCAATACAAGATTTCCTTGGCCCTGTTGTTCGTGTTCTTCCTGCTTGGAATTTCCTAATTCAAGATCTTTTTTTTTATTAGATGATATATGAAGATTTTTCTTTGGATTTACGTTAATATTTTTACTTTTTTCATTTATAGAAAAATGAAAAAAGAGTGATTTGATTGGGATGATCCAAGGTTGAATCTTATATACATCAAAAAGTAGCACAAATTCTGGGAAGAACCAAGGTTCTAGATTGGATATAGTAGCATGATTTGATGCGGTATCATAGAACCTTTCTTGATTCATTCCCATGCAATCAAAAAAGAAACTTTTTTGATTGTATGGTTTGATCTCTTGATGAATCGTAGGAGAAAAAAGATCTTTTTTTTCCATTTTTTGTAAATTATGAATTTCAGTCTTAGTATTTTTATGAATCTTGATGCCAATATGTGCATTGGTCCAGATCTCAATATTATTTCTAAAACAAAGATGAATAATTTTACAATCAAAATATTTTCTATCCAAATTTGTATTCCTATAAATAAGATATCCTTTTTCTAGATAATCATTACTAGGTATACTTACCAATACATAAAATGATTCAGGTTTCGATGTATTTAAATGATATGGAATATCTGGGTCCCCGTTTATTTCTAATGTTGATCCATAAATGTATGAATTAGGGGGACTTATGTATTTATATGATAAAAGATCATATCTGTAATGTTTTTTCCATTTGTATTTTTGACTCATAAATGAATTCGCTACATAGTCATTTTTTTTAATGGAATGAATGAATTGGTATTTTTGATATAAATCCAATTGGATTGATTCCTTGTTTTTAATCATACGACGTTTATTGATTCTATTTAGCCATTCTTTAGGTACTAATCCAGACCTTTTTTTTTGAGATAAATCGTATTGATAATGACCTTTTAACCAGTTTTTCCATTCGTTTATTACATACGTATGAATTTTCTTATGTCTTGATTTGGAATTAAATATTCCGTGTATCATACAATAGTCTTTTAAATTATCCTTAAAAAAAGGATAGCTCCCTTTATATTCAAGTACAGGTCTCAAGTGATACTTATTCAGTAATTGGTTAAGTAATTGGGTTTGTGATAATTTGTAAAATACATATGCTTGGGACAGGGAAGATAAGTTCCAATAAGTATTTGAATTTTGATTCCTATTCTCAGTATTATCAGTATTTGAAAACAATTTTTTTATAGTCAAAATTAAATTTATTGTATTTTTATTTGTTTCATCAATTACTTCTTGTTCTTGATTTCTTTCATTGTTGTAAATGGATTTCTTATTTGTTGATTCAAAGAAAAGTTGTGCATTTATCTTAGAAATGGTAATGGTACATAGCAAAATATCTATGTATATTTTTTCAATGAATGATTTGATAAAGTAGTGTGATTTACGCATTAATCGGATATTTTGCCTTTTTAATAGTTTCCAAATATGTTTCTGTGAGCCCGATCTTTTATTATCAGAAATTAAAACTATTTCTTTTTTTTTCTTGTCTTTTGCGGTTCGTTCAATTTGATTCCTAATTTTGATTGTCTTATCAGAAAGATCTTTCATTCTTCTTTCTATTAGTGAATAATTTAACCAATTCATGGTTTGAATTAGAACGGGCGATTCGCGAAGAATCTGATTAGTTCTTTTGAAATCTTTTTCGTTTTTGTTCGGTTCATATACTTTTTCTTTCCTCAATTCAAATAATAAAATTGGATTTAATTTCTCCATGTTTTTCATTATTAGTTTGATAACTCGAACTATTTCGATGACCCATTTTGTTTTTTCTTTTCGAACTTTTAGAAAGGATCTTCTTTCTTTCTTTAAAAATTTTATAACTTGTAAAAATTTCTTTTTCACCTTTTTCTTCTTTTTTTTGAGTTCTTTATAAATAGGTTCAAAAAAAAAAGGTCTTTTTCGGGGAGAACCAAAGGGAAGTTCCGCTTCCATTCCCAAGACTGTTAAAAAACAAAAATTTTGTTTTTTCTCTTTTTTTTTCATTGGATCTCTATGATGAGATCGTACCTTAGATTTTCGCCAAGGTTTTAGACAGAAAGGATATATAATCTTTATCTGAATACCGTCTGTTAACCAATCTTGTGGAAATTCTGTTTCTGATAATTGAACACCATTATAGGTGCATTTAATATGGATTTCTCTATTCCATTCCTGGAAATCCTCGTCCCACTCGGGGAATTGGAATAATAACATACGGAAACTATTTTTAGCTATTATTAATGAAGGCAATATAATGTATTTTCTAAGAAAAGATTGGGTTAGTAACATCAAACCTCTTATTGCTTGAGTAAATAGAAAGCTATCCCAAGCTTCTGATATTTCTATCCGTTCATTTTTATATCTTTTTTCCTCTTTCTCCTTTTCTTCTTTTGTATCTTCATTTTCCAAATCAAAATCGGAAGTTTTTAATTCTGATTCTTGTTCTCTCCCCATCCAATTCCTCAAAATGATATTTTTCATTTCGTTTATATGAAAAGACGAAAAAAAGGATTTTTTGTCTAGCCGATCCAAAAAAAGGGGGGAATGTACATTTACTTGAAAGAGGTCCCAAATAACTGTTTTACGTCTTTGAGCGCGCATGGATCCTTTGATTAGATTGCGACGAAAATCCGATTGTTGGGAGTAACGTATAAAAGCCACCTCTTCCTCTTCCGTTTGATCATCATTTTGATCATTATAAATTAACACACGTTTGGCTCTTCTTGAATACATATCATTATCTTCTTCCGTCAATTCTTCTTCATTTTCTTCTTCCTCTTCTTCCAAATCATCGGTTAATTTGTATGACCATCGAGAAACCTCTTTACTGACTTCTTCTATTCTAATTCCAATAGATTTCTTTTTAATTGTTTTTTGATCTTTTGTATGCGTTGGAATTACATCAAATACAAATTGCAAAGATTTTGCTTGACTTTCTGAATCAATTCCCTTTTCTTCTGTAGAATTCCCAAATGATTGACGATAGAGTTCTACGGAATCATTAAAAACGGAATACTTAAGAAGTAGATCATGAATCTTATTTATCAAAAAAATTTCTACTAAATCTTCTGTATCTGTATAAGGATACATGATTGCACGTGAATATAAGTTTTTTCTCGTTCCTCGATATGGTCCGTTGAAAAAAGGATCATATACTTTTGGCAAGCATTTTTTTTTATTTTCATCATCGCATAATATGGTTCTTTTTTCAAACATATCCAGACTCGGGTATTCCTCATTTTTTTCTAGAATTTGGATTCGGCTTCTCAATTCATTGTTCAAATTACACTTTTTTTTTTCATTGGTATAAATCCAAGAATTATAAAGATCTTCGTCATATAGTTTTTCTATTATGTACAAAGAAATTCTTCGTTCTAGCATTTCTGAAAAAGTCGATAAACTGGGCGGATATGTAAAGGATATTATTTGCTTCCCATCACTTGTACATGTAAAAAAAAAAAATTGTGACATTTCATTGCGTAAAGCATTTTCTAATTGATCATTTTTTATATATCGTAATGGACGATTCCACCGTTTATAATCGAAAAAAAAAGTGACAAAAGTTTTTTCAACCCACTTAACCCAATTATTCATTCTTTTCTTTTTTTCTTCTTTCAGTCTTCCCAATTCCCAATTCTCTTGATGGGTCTCCAGATCAGAATCTTCGTAAACTGGGCTATCTTGATAGCGTGCCTCTTGAAAGTGAAATTCATCCTTTGTTTTTTCCTTTCCATTCACTCGGATCTCTTCCGTTTCATCTATTTTGTCCAGATCCTCCTTTTCTTCCGAACAAAGGGAAGGGTTTTCTTCGGTGGATCCCTCTTGTTCCTGTTTAGTCTCCTTCGTTTCGGAAGTTGTTTCTACATCGCTTTCTTCCTTTCTTTCTCCCCCTTCTTCCGTTTCTGAGGTTTCTTTCTCTTTCAGTTTCTTAGTGACAATAGGCGACGGCATTCTGCCTAAATAGTAGACACAGGTGATAAATAAGAGAATACTAAAGATTCGAGCCATAGAATTTCTCAATTCTGACACAAGATACTTATTAGATCGAATAGAATGATTTTGCCGTATCCAGAATAATACCAATCCAACCCATTTCATGAATAAAATGTGACCAATTAACCAACCAACAAAACTACTTGTTAAAAAGAAAATCTTGTTGTTGCATCGAAACATATAAATGTTGACTAATCTGGCTAACGTGGAACTTGGTAAAATGAAATGGTTGAATAATTGAAAAATTAGATTATTCAGGAATACACATTGAATGCTGAGATTACGCATTGAATTTCTGGTAGTAGATCCATAATCAAAAAAGTTTTTGTGATTGTTCCAGAAGAAATGAAACAAAAGATACGGTAGAACTAGGACAGTTATTG